GGTTCCAGAAGATGTTAATGGTAAGCAAGAAGATTGTTTACGAAGAAACAACAAGAAAAATTCATATTCTGATACATAAGAGTTATATAGGAATCGAAATAGTCTTTTATTTTCTTTTTTCAAAAGAAAAATCGATTTCATTGAAGTAATAAGACTATTCCAATTTGAATAGTAGTTGAGAAAGAATCGCAATAAATGCAAAGATGGAACATCTTTGATCCGGTATTGAAGGAGTTGAACCAAGATTTCAAAATGGATAGGATAGGGTATTTCTATATGTGATAGATAATGTAAATGCAAAAATTTGTCTTCTAAAAAGGGAAATATTGAATGAATAGATCGTAAATTCTGAAACTTTGGTGTTTCTTTTTCTTTCGGACAAGATAATTCTCGTAGCGAGAATGGGATTTCTACAACGATCGCAAACCCCTCAGATAGAATCTGAGAATAAAACTCAGAATAAAAAAAATTGTTGTAATCCAACAATCGATCTTGGTTAGGATGATTAACCGAGTTAATCCAAAAATTCTGCTGATACATTCGAATAATTAAACGTTTCACAAGTAGTGAACTAAATTTCTTGTTATTACAACTAACAATTTCCACAGGTTCGGAACCTTTTAATCCATAATCATGGGCAAATGCATAAATATACTCCTGAAAGAGAAGTGGGTAAACGAAGTATTGTTGACGAGATTTCTGTTTTTCTGAATACCCTTCCAATTTTTCCATTTGTATTTCTACTTGAATCAGAAAGAAGAAGCATTTCTCGGTTTCTCAAATGATGATACATAGTGCAATATGGTCAAAACAGGGTGTTGCATTTTTTAATACAAACCCTGGAAAGAAAAGGAATCTAATCCACAGATCTTTTCCTTTTCTATCCAATTAGTTTATGTTTGTTCTAATTACAAAAGAGAACAAATCTTTTATTTTTGCAGGCCAATCGCTCTTTTGACTTTGGAATCCAGTCTCTTTATCAATATACTGCTTCTTTTACACATTCAATCCATAACATCCCTTTTCAATCTATAATCAAGAATAATTAGGATTTCTAAAAAAAAAAAAAAAGAAAAAATCAAGGGTCCGTTCATAGGAAAACCCAACCTTTCCCCGCATCAGGCACTAATCCATTTTTAACGTCTAATTAGATCGGGGAATCATTTCAATTAAGAAGTTAAGCTCGTTGCTTTTTATTTTACCAGAATTGGAGCCAGGCTCTATCCATTTATTCACTAGACCCAGAAAATAGGAATTTTTTATTCCATTCCAAAAATCAAAAATAAGAAATTGATTTTATTACGACATGCTATTTTTTCCATTCATTACCCTTGAGGATCAGTCGTGGTCTTCTAGACTCTACCAAGAGTCTGGACGAATTTGTTGCTTCATCCAAATGTGTAAAAGATCATAGTCGCACTTAAAAGCCGAGTACTCTACCATTGAGTTAGCAACCCAGATAAAATAGGATCTTAGATACGATCGAAACCCAAAAATCAATGGAATTACACCGCACGCTCCTGTCAAAACATTGAACTAGCAAAACATTAAAAGAAAGATTTTATCGCCCATTAAAAACACTCAAATGCCAAAATGAACAGGTCCGGCTAAATTTCACTAAGGTTAAAAAAGGAGCGGCCCCAATCACGATAGCAAAATTGTCATTTTTTTAGCAATTTATATTTCTTTATATAAATAAATCTTGTATGAGAGTACATGCAAGAGGGACAACCTTATCATTTGAGCGAAGTGTAGACAGAAAAACCTAATATGGAGTGAGGATAAAGAGACCTATCTATCTACAAATTCTATTTGTTCAATAGACCTTTGTCAATGGAAATACAATGGTAAGAAAACAAATTAGATAGAAAAAGTAAATAAAATAAGGGCTTATGTTGGATTGGCACGACATAAATCCAGTCAAAAATAGGACTAAGAAAGAGGCAAATTGTGTCTAAATAATTAGACAACGAGGGATACTAGTGATCCTCTCCTACTTTTTTATTCATTTAGTTCTTCAATTAACTCAAAGTTCCTTCTTTTTCTTTAAAGAATTCTGCCTTCCTTAAAATATCATAAACAGTTCTTGTAGGTTGAGCACCCTTTTCAAGGAAATAGAGAATAGCTGGAACATTTAAACAAGTTTGATTCTTTATCGGATCATAAAAACCTACTTTTCGAAGATCTCTTCCTTCTCTTCGAGATCGAACATCAATTGCAACGATTCGATAGACAGCTTATTGGGATAGATGTAGCTAAACAATGCCCCCCCTAGAAACGTATAGGAGGTTTTCTCCTCATACGGCTCGAGAAAAAGATTCGAATTTCTGTCTATAATACAAGTAGATAGAAATTAGACTATGACTTGCATTAATTTCCTTACAGAAAAAACAAATTTCATTTATACTCATGACTCAAGTTGGTTAATTTTGACTGACAGACTTAAAAGGAAAAATCCTTCCAAATTTTTTGAGTCGTCTCTAAACTCTTTTCTTTGTCTCATCTCGAACGAATTGACTTTTATTCCTTATTCTGATCCAATTCTATTGTTGAGACAATTGAAAATCGCGTTTACTTGTTCCGGAATTCTTTATCTTTGATTTGTGAAATCCTTGGGTTTAGACATTACTTCGGGAATTCCTATTCTTTTTTCTTTCAAAAGAGTAGCAACATACCCTTTTTTTCTTATTTCCTTCGATAAAGCATTTCCCTCTTCTATAGAAATCGAATATGGGCGATTGATTCTGATAAACTTTTAATTGAAAGAGTTTTTCCAATCTTCCAAAATTGGACTTTCTTCTTATTTTAACCTTTCGATTTCTATATTAAGGATAGACTGACAAAGTTGGCCTAATTTATTAGTTTTCACTAACCCTAGATTCTTTCCCTTGATAAAAAATCAATTCTGTCCTCTCGAGCTCCATCGTGTACTATTTACTTACAAACAACCCAGCGCAAATTTGGTTCGGGACGAATAGAACAGACTATGTCGAGCCAAGAGCATTTTCATTACTATGGAAAATGATGGATAACAAAATCCACAATCGATCATGTCCTTCAAGTCGCACGTTGCTTTCTACCACATCGTTTTAAACGAAGTTTTACCATAACAAACATTCCTCTAATTTCATTGCAAAGTGGTATAGGGAATTGATCCAATATGGATGGGATCATGAATAGTCATTGGTTTAGTTTAGTTTTTTGTATACTAATTCAAACTTGCTATCTATGGAGAAATATGGATAAAAGAAATAAGTATTTATCGGGGAAGACTCCGCAAAGATCCAATTTATTTAAACCCATATTCTATCATATGAAGGAAAGGAAACATAGTTCGAAAAAGACGAATAAACAAGTTTGCTTAAGACTTATTTTTTATTGAATTTCCATCCTCAACAGAGGACTCGAGATGGTCAATCCTGAAATGAGAAGCGAAGGATCGACTCTTCTCCAACAAATAAACTATCAACCTCAAAAAAAGTTTAATTAATTTAATTACTATATTAGAATTAGATTAGCAATATATTTTTCCATAACAAAAACTATTAACTAAATAAACTATTCCAATGAAAAGATTGAAAGTTTTTTGGTAGTTATAGAATTCTCGTACTTCTTCGACTCGAATACCAAAAGAGGGAAAAAAATGAAGTAAAAAAAAAAACACATTTCGTGTAAAGTCAAATTAAGGCCTTTGCTTTTACTTATAGCATTCTTTCTTTTACCTAAAAGAAGCAACTCCAAATCAAAAATCAGGAGAAGTATGATTTTTTGAATCCATTCTATCCAACGAACAGTTCTTACCTTATCCTTACCAGAATGGATCATTCTGGATATTTAAAGAATCGCAGATCGAGATGGTTTTCGCTTAACCAAAGAGGGGCCCTTTTTACTAATAATATAATACAACAAAAATCTATCTCTATCATAAAGGGATAGGTCTCATTTTTTATACAGTGTTTTACGTCAAGTTTAAAATTTTTTCAATTAATTCGAAAGCCGAGTAGACAGAATATATGAATTTCTCTCTAATCCTCACATTCCATTGATTTAGAAATGGATATTTGCAAATCAGATAATATCTAAAATACAAAAATGGAGTTCCTATCCATAGAATAGAAACCCTTTTTCTTTTTTCGCAAGCCGATCTTGGTCAAAAGTTTTAAGACCTGTGCTGAAACTAAAAACTTCCTATTCTTTAATCTGGCCATGAAATATAGAATTAGGATACCCCCTTTATTTTCTTTTTATTTACTTACTTTAGTTCTTTAGTTCGGGAAAAATAAATAGGGGGTCCTTCTTTTCTTTCACATTAGATGTCAAATGTATCATGTAAGAATTCCCCCTTCATGGATATGGAGCATAAAGTTTATCTAAGAAGTTCGAATTTCAAAACACATATGAGTAATGAGTAGTAGTAGGGGCATATCCTGAATGTGACTGATAGACCCAATTTTTCATGAAAATAAAGATATTCAATTTGACTGGACTTGACACTTGATTATGTTTTCTGAGAAAGAAAAAGAATGCTTAGAAATGCATCTAATCTAAGAGTTCATAAGAGATAATTATTCTCTTTAATAAACTTTCTTTTGTCTCGTGTGGGGTACAATATGATTTCATCTTTCGTTTCATCAGAAAAAATCTGGGACGGAAGGATTCGAACCTCCGAGTAACGGGACCAAAACCCGCTGCCTTACCACTTGGCCACGCCCCATTTCTGGTTTTATGCGACACTAATAAACACTATTATGTTTATTTGTTATTCGTCAATCCCACTTCAATTACATAAAAAATGAGGGATACTCTCTTGCTAGGATTCTAGACATGCGGATAATATAGAATCCAAAAAATGCATTGATCATTACATGGAATTCTATTAAGATATTATATGAAAGTCGAATTTCTTCCATTCTCATTTGAGAGTGCGAATACAAGGAGGTATTTTGCGTTTGGGAAAGTCCGAAGAAAAAAGGATTTTGAACCCGCCTTTTCTTTTTTCCCTTAGAAAAATAACTCAATCAAAATCCAATTATCTACTCTACAAGAACGAAATGCTTGTTATGCCTAATATACTTAGTTTAACCTGTATCTGTTTTAATTCTGTTCTTTATCCGACTAGTTTTTTCTTCGCCAAATTGCCCGAAGCTTATGCCATTTTCAACCCAATCGTGGATTTTATGCCTGTCATACCTATACTCTTTTTTCTATTAGCCTTTGTTTGGCAAGCTGCTGTAAGTTTTCGATGAAATCTTTACTACTCTGTTCTGTCTGCCAAATTGAATGATGTATTCATTCCAAAAAAATTCTAAAAATGAATAAAAGCCGAGAAGTCTTATATTATGAACCTTCGATTCTAAAATTCTAATTCTTCTACATTGAATGTATAGCTGCAGCAATAAATTGGGATCCGCCTTTCTACCCCACCCCCTGCACCTACGTTGAGCAGGTACCTTTAGGTACCCACACAATACCTAACCTAATTTTTGATATTGATAAGAGTGCTTATTATAAATCAATTCTTGCAATTTTTTTCAAGAATTGATTTTTGCATTTTTAGGTGTAAAAATAAACAAAACCCATCCTAGTGGATCTGTGTGGTAAGGAAAAACGGGTAATCTATTCCTTAAAAAAAAATCTTGGAGATTATGTAATGCTTACTCTCAAACTTTTTGTTTATACAGTAGTGATATTCTTTGTTTCCCTCTTTATCTTTGGATTCTTATCTAATGACCCAGGACGTAATCCTGGGCGTGAGGAGTAAAAATCCAAATTTTTTTGGAATTTTTTCTTACAAATTGGATTTGTTTCGTACATTTATCTATGAGAAAATCCGGGGGTCAGAATTCCTTCCAATTCGAAAGTCCCAAATGATCCGAGGGGGCGGAAAGAGAGGGATTCGAACCCTCGGTACAAAAAAATTGTACAACGGATTAGCAATCCGCCGCTTTAGTCCACTCAGCCATCTCTCCCCGTTCCAAATCGAAAGGTTTCCGTGATATGACAGAGGCAAGAAATAACGATTGCAAAAAATCCTTCCTTTTTCTTTCAAAAGTCCATAAAAATTATATTGCCAATTCCATTTTAATTATATTCTTTTTTCTTAATGTTAATAAAAAAAAGAAGAAAATTCTTGTTTTTTCTTTCTAAAATTCGATATTGGCTGAGAAACAATCAGATAGATTTTCTCTTCAGCGGGCATTTTCATATAGGACTTGTTATAATAAAACAAGCAGGTTATATAAAAAATAAAAAACTCTTTTTTCGATTATTTATAAACAAAACAAAAAGGGTTCTTATCAAACCCACCATAAAATTGGAAAGAAAGATAAAGTAAGTAGACCTGACTCCTTGAATGATGCCTCTATCCACTATTCTGATATATAAATTCGATGTAGATGAAATTGTATAAGCGGATTTTTTGTATTTCCTTAGACTTAGACCGCGCAAGGCAAGAATTTTTCGCTATTTACGATTTCATATTCTTGTTACTAGATGTTCTATAGGAATAAGAAGAAATCGCAACTCCTTTCCGCTACACATAAAAATTGATTTCGAAAGTCAATTTTTTTTTTCAATATCTTTCTTTTTTTTTTCAGAATCCCATTTTTGTTCTTCCACCCATGCAATAGAGAGCGAGTGGGAAAAGAGGGGTTACTTTTATTTTCATTTTTCCTTAAAAGATAGGCTTTGAAATAGGAGTCATGGAATAATGCTGAATTCAAATGTTTATTTCTATAGTATAAGAAAAACTAATCGAATCAAATTCATGGATTTACCACGACCTCGGTTGTGACCCCATAGATAAAAATAAAAAATTTCTATCTTCGAGACCTTTGAAAAAGGGCATTGAACGAGAAAGAAATCGTCCACAGATAATCAAACTATCGTATGCCTTGGAAGTGATATGAGGTGCTCGGAAATGGTTGAAGTAATTGAATAGGAGGATCACTATGACTATAGCCCTTGGTAGAGTTATTAAAGAAGAAAATGATCTATTTGATATTATGGACGACTGGTTACGAAGGGACCGTTTCGTTTTTGTAGGATGGTCCGGCCTATTGCTCTTTCCTTGTGCTTATTTCGCTTTAGGGGGTTGGTTTACAGGGACAACTTTTGTAACTTCTTGGTATACCCATGGATTGGCTAGTTCCTATTTGGAAGGTTGTAATTTCTTAACCGCGGCAGTTTCCACCCCTGCCAATAGTTTAGCACACTCTTTGTTGCTACTATGGGGCCCGGAAGCGCAAGGGGATTTTACTCGTTGGTGTCAATTAGGCGGTCTGTGGACTTTTGTCGCTCTCCATGGGGCTTTTGCACTAATAGGTTTCATGTTACGTCAATTTGAACTTGCTCGGTCTGTTCAATTGCGGCCTTATAATGCAATTTCATTCTCTGCTCCAATCGCTGTTTTTGTTTCCGTATTCCTTATTTATCCACTGGGGCAATCTGGTTGGTTCTTTGCGCCGAGTTTTGGCGTAGCAGCGATATTTCGATTCATCC